ATAACTAAATAACACGTTTTTTTTATTTTGATGGCGGTGCTTTGACATTGACAGATACGGCTCGATAAAAATACGTACCCCAAAACATAAAATTGTGCAAGAATATATGGTTCCGTTGTTTCTTTTTTTATTTCATAACAAGCATTTTTGTTTCAAATAATAGTCATTGGAACAAAAAAAAGGCCCGGCGAGGTACTGACCTGGCCAGGCCGTGGAATCTTAAAAAGCTCTTGCAGACGAAATCAAAGAGGTACTTTTTATATTATTTATATATTTATTACTTATATAAAATATTTATTACTTATATAAAATAACTACTATATATTTTATTTATTACTTAATAAAAATAAAATATATATTATTATTTTTATTATTTTATTTAGGTATTTCTAGGTATTTCTAATTATATAGGCAGTTATATATATATGAATTTATATTCATTTTATATTCATTGGAATAGTGGATTGGAGATATTTCTTTCGAGCCCTTCTTACTTTATTTTATATTAATTATCAATGGAATTACTTTTTTCCTCTATTTTTTATATTTTTATATGTCTAGATAATTATATATCTATATAATAAACTAATAATAGAAATAAAATAATATTAATATAATAAAAGAAGAGGTATAAAAGAAAAACCCTTTTTCCAAACCTTACTTTTTGTGTAATGTAACATAGTAATTATCCTTTTCAGATGGGGGAGATGGCTGAGTGGACTAAAGCGTCGGATTGCTAATCCGTTGTACGGGTTTTTCGTACCGAGGGTTCGAATCCCTCTCTTTCCGCTTTTGTCAATGACTTGGTATTTTTTTTTTTTATTTAATAGTTAAAGATGTGGAATATATAAAATGCTAAGAACATTTAAAAATCGATCAAGGAAAATAAAAACTTTCTTTTTTATTCGTCACGTCCAGGATTACGTCCTGGATCATTAGATAGGAATCCGAAGATAAAGAGAGAAACAAAGAATATCACTACTGTGTAAACAAATAGTTTGAGAGTAAGCATTACACAATCTCCAAGATCATTTTTTTTTGAAAAAAAAAAAGAGAATAGATTCTCCATTTTTATACCACATATATCTGATTTTGACACCAAGAAATGGTTTTTTATAAATCTAGAAATAGAAAATAATTTTCAGAAATTAATTTCTATTTATAATGGAATATGAGTCAAGTCTTTCATTACCCATTTTTTTCCATACCCACAATATCTAATTGTGGGGGACTCTAATAAGTTCTTTCGATGTAAAAAAGGTACGAATGCGGAAATGGGGTGATCCCCAGACTTTTTGTGACGATACAAGAATTTGAATATTTGAATCGAAGCTTTATACTATAAAACTTATCTGATTTTATCATATCAATTCATATCAATTGTTAGAATTTTTTTTTATTTTTTTAGAACAAATCATGAATCTTTCTAGGACAGTATTCAAGATCTCATCGAAAACTTACAGCAGCTTGCCAAACAAAAGCTAAGAGAAAAAATAGCAAAGGTATTACTGGCATAATATCTACAATTGGATTCAAAAAAGCGTAGGCCTCGGGTAATTTGGCGAAGAAAAAACTATTTGAAGAAAGAGCAGAATTAAGCCAGATACAGATCAAACTAAAGATATTAAGCATAACAAACATTTTGTTCTTTGTTTTGTTCTTGAAGATAATTGTATTTATTTTTCTTTTGATTGAGTTCTTAATATGAGTTATTAATAATTGATAATATAATGTTCTTTTTTTTTTTAGTTTAAGTTATAGAAAAAAATGAGTAAAAACTCAAAATTCAAAAAGAAAAAGAAGGTAGACCAAAAAAATTTTCTTTGATTTGAACTAACTCAATCAAAAATACTTCAATTCTCAAATGAAAAGAGAATAGAAGAAATCATACTTTCATACAATATCTTAATTGAATTATATGTAATGATCAATAAATTTCATTTCATTTGATATCTAAATGTATCAAAATCCTAGTACCAATCTATTCTATAGATATTTGGACTATAATTGACGAACAACTAATAACGATATTAGTGTTTATTAATATCGAATATAAATAGAAAATGGGGCGTGGCTAAGTGGTAAGGCAACGGGTTTTGGTCCCGGTATTCGGAGGTTCGAATCCTTCCGTCCCAGAACATAATAAAAGATTGTTTTTTTTTTAACAACTTTCTGTTTTTTTTATTAAGACTATAATCAAATACTAAATAATATTATATAGAATATGATTCTTTTTTCTTATTATTCTTATAATGATTGATTCTTATCTGAATTATATCTTTTTCAAAAATTAAATCGTATTCAAATAACACCAAATAACACACAAATAAACATAATTGAATCCATTTGTATCCAGGTAAGATGGGAGCATAGATCAAAAGAAGAGAAAAGAGTTTTAATTCAAAAAGCAAAATCTGGGGACGGGCTTTTCATTGTATGCCTATCCCTCTCATATTGAAGTTAGTTAGTCATAAAAAAGAAAAAAAAAAGCCTTACTTACGATATCCATTGGAATTTTAAATGCTGCATTCTAAGTGGTGCAGTCTTTTTTTAAATTTTTAAAATGATAAACACGGGTGTGTTTTTGATATTGGGGTACTAATTAACTTCAATCAATAATCAATAGGATTAGGATTCTTTTTTGTGTTTTCTCTAATGAATAATTGTAAATCTATGTAACAATTGAGACTTTATTATCTTATTCACTTTACCTTAGGTAAAGGTTGCAAAAAGATTATTGAATCTTTTTAAGTCAAATAAACTACGAAGAAAATGAGGAAATGCTTATATGTATGTCTTGTTATCGTTCTATTTCATTGAAAACTTTATTTATTTCAATTAATTTTTGCGAAAAGAGATTTGTGATCCCTAAATTAAAAATATTTAACATTTAACATAGAATATATATATAATTACTTTCCAAAACATTTTCTTTTCTTTCGATTATGATTTATCAAAAATAATAACAACTCCAATACTCCCTTAAATCAGTCTTTATTCTCCACCCCATTCAATTAATTAAACTAATGAAAAAAAAATTAAATTTTTTTTTTGATCTATCTCTATCTATTTGTTTGAAATGATTGATGGTTTAATCAGAATATGAATTTATCTCTCTTATTATGAAAATACGGTTTTTACTTTTACTGTAAAACTTGATTCAAATAATGTAATGATATTGAAATAAGAAATCTTTCAATCAATTTAATCTTTTTAATAATGTTTTACGAGTCCTTGGTACTTGAAGAAGTGTTAAATTGGTGAATCTTTTTTTCAAGTCACTTGAAGATTAAAGATGCAGATTAAAAAAAAAAAAGAACTTATTTGTGTTATTTATTATTTCGAATTTTTATATTAGAATTTCAAATTCTAATATAAAAATCTATGGGGTTAAATTGAATTCTTGCTGAGACTTCTTCATAAATTACCTATTCATAAAAGTATAGATTACTATTAGAACCAATGATTATTCATGATTCCATAATTGAATCAATTACATACTGGTTACAGCAACCTACTAGAAAAATGTTATGGTAAAACTTCGTTTAAAACGATGTGGTAGAAAGCAACGTGCGACTTGAAGGATATGGTCGGTTGTGGATTCTGACATCCGCCATTTTTTTATATTCATTATATAGATATAGGAATGAGGGTGCTCCTGGTTCGACATCGTTTGTTCTGTTCCACTAGAAAAACCTTATTTTGGGGGGGTTGTGGTGTAAATAGTACATGATCATGATGGAGCTCGAGTAAAAAGTATTGATTCATTTTTTAGGGGTACGGATCTAGGGTTAGTGTTAATTAATAAGTTGAAACAACTTCGTAAGTATATTTTCGATATAGAAATCGAAAGGATCCAATTCTAGCAAGTTTCAAATTCATAAGAAAAATTGCTTGGAATTGGTAAAACTGTTTCGATCAAAAGTGTATCACGCGGGAATCAACCATTTGTATGATTCTTTGATAGAAAGAAATTACAAAAATGGTATGTTGCTGCCATGTTTTGAAATGATTAAAGATCACCGAAGTCATGTCTAAACCCAACGATTCAAGGGAACGATAAAGAATTCTGGAACAAGTAAATACCGTTTTCAGTTGTCTCAATAAATAGATCATAATGAAGAATAAAAAAAATTCTAAAGTAGAGAGACAAAAAATGCGTGGTTAAAGACCGCTCAATAAACGAAATGCCTAAAGGTTTTCTTTTGGGTTATTTGAAAATTATCCAACTTGAGTTATGAGGATGTGAATACGAATTATTTTTTTTCCTTTTTCGGACAATAATAAGAATAAGGAAAAGTACTTAAATCATAGTTTAATTGATTTGATGATTTTATGGATCTATTTAATATTAATTACAAATTCTATACATAGACATAATTTCGAATTTTCTTGAGCCGTACGAGGCGAAAACTTCTTATACGTTTCTAGGGGGGGGGGAGTATTATTCATCTACATCTATCCCAATGGGTGGTTTATCGAATCGTTGCAATTGATGTTCGATCCCGAAGAGAAGGAAGAGATCTTCGGAAAGTGGGTTTTTATGATCCGATAAAGAATCAAACTTATTTAAATGTTCCCGCTATTCTATATTTCCTTGAAAAGGGCGCTCAACCTACGGGAACTGTTTATGATATTTCAAAGAAGGCGGGAGTTTTTATGGAACTTTCCTTTAATCAACAGATGAAATTAAATTAATGAAATAAAAAAAAGGGGGGAGGGGGATGACTTGTATATAACTTTGTATATTCTATATTACTCCCCCTCTTTTGTTCTATTCCTACCCATTTATAATTACTACCATAACATTTATTATTACTACCATAAAATGTTGTCGTTATAGACGACAACATTTTCTTTTTTTTTTATTTTAGTAAGATAAATTCATATAAGACAGATAAATAGAAAAAAAAAAAAGAAAGTGAAAGTTTCAACGAAAACCAACCATTATTGAATTAGCAATAATGTAAAATTTTCTATTTATAGATCCAACTACTTCATTTATTCACTTTCTTTTTTTTTTATGAACTGAACAAATAAAATAAAAAAAAAAACAGGGTATTTAAACTTGCTTTTTTTACTTATATTGATTGAGTAAACCCGAGCAATATTTTTTTATATTTCTCTCCGAATTTTTTTTACACCCATACCTTTTTGTATCTATCTTTATTATTTATGGAGTATCAATTCAATACAAGTCATTCGTTTTTTTTATTTTATTTTTATTATAATTATAATTATAGTAATTCAATAGAATATTGAATTTAATAAGAAAATATTGTTAAATGAAATAGAAAATATTGAATAATTTTGTATTTTAATTTATGGTTTTCTACATTATGTTCTTTTCTCAACATTCATATTGACAACAGTATATCAAACAAATATAATCCGATTGTGAATAAATGTATCTATTTCTCTGTTCTATAGACTTGGTTTTTTATTTTACTTTATTCAAACGATGGGTTCATTGGATTTGCTGGGATACAAGAAGTCTTTTTTTTTTTTAATCAACAAAAAATAGATAAGATAATAATGTATAACATACGAACAAAATCTGTGATAGTCGATCAATTTACATTTTATTTATATTTTTATCTTAATCTATCTTCTTATTTTAGACGTCATTGTATTTGCATCTGATATGTTCAGTTTTATGTTCAGAATCGCTTAGAAATAGTTTTTATATTTTCATATTTGGATTACGTTGTGTAATTCAATCTCTTTTTTGATTCCGATTGGATCTATACATTTTGATTCGGGTTGCTAACTCAACGGTAGAGTACTCGGCTTTTAAGTGCGACTAACGTTTTTTACACATTTGTATGAAGTAACGGATTCGTCGATACCATCGGTAGAGCTTTGTAAGACCGCGACTGATCCTGAAAGGAAGGAATGGAAAAAGCAGCATGTCGTATTAATGGAGAATTTTGAGAATATTTTATTCGTATCTTATCGGATCGATACAAAATCTTGTTTGAATTCTTGACGCGGAAAAAAAAATAAAAAAAAAAGATGAAAGTTGGGTTAAGTGAATAAATGGATAGAGCCCCTTGGCTCCAATTCTAGGGAAACAAAAAAAAGCAACGAGCTTCTGTTCTTTTCTTAATTTGGATAATTACCCGATCTAATTAAACGTTAAAAATAGATTAGTGCTTGATACGGGAAATGTTTTTACCATAAGTAGATTATCGATTTTTTTTAATCCTAATTATTATTTTAATCCTAATTATTAGTAGATATTCTCTATTAGAGTGTGGGGATGAATGTGTAGAAAAGTAGTATATTGATAAAAATATTTTTTTTTCTAAAATCAAAAGAGCGATTTGGTTGAAAAAATAAAGGATTTCTAATCATCTTGTTATCCTATAATGAACATAAACAGATTTCATTAGATGGAAAAAGAAAGAATAAAGAATCCGTTGATAAGTCTTATCTGTTTCCGGGGTATCTATCTAGTTTTTTCTTACTATAATATCCTGTTTTGACTGTATCGTACTATGTGTCATTTAATAACCCAAGAAATCTCCTATCCCGGGTTTAAATCTAATTTCAAATAAATGGAGGAATTAAAAGGATATTTAGAACTAGATAGATTTAGGCAACATGACTTACTATACCCACTTATCTTTCGGGAGTATATTTATGCACTTGCTCATGATCATGGTTTAAATAGGTCTATTTTGTTGGAAAATGTAGCTTATGCTAATAAATCTAGTTTACTGATTGTAAAACGTTTAATTACGCGAATGTATCAACAGAATCATTTGATGATTTCCACTAATGATTCTAACCAAAATCCATTTTTAGGATACAACAAGAATTTGTATTCTCAAATTATATCAGAAGGATTCGCAGTTATTGTGGAAATTCTATTTTCTTTACGATTAATATCTTCCTTAGAAGGGGCACAAATCGTAAGATCTTACAATTTTCGATCCATTCATTCAATATTTCCTTTTTTAGAGGACAAATTCCCACATTTAAATTATGTGGCAGATGTATTAATACCCTACCCCATCCATTTGGAAATCTTGATTCAAACCCTTCACTACCGGGTGAAAGATGCTTCCTCTTTGCATTTATTGCGGTTCTTTCTTCATGAGTATTCTAATTGGAATATTGTTATTATTCCAAATAAAGCTATTTCTATTTTTTCAAAAAGTAATTCAAGATTATTGTTATTCCTATATAATTCTCATATATGTGAATACGAATCTGTCTTTCTTTTTCTCCGTAAACAATCTTCTCATTTACGATTAACATCTTCTGGAGTCCTTTTTGAGCGAATTTATTTACATAGAAAAATAATAAAACATCTTGTCGAAGTCTTTGCTAATGATTTTCCGGGCATCCTATGTTTCCTGAAGGATCCTTTCATTCATTATGTTAGATATCAAGGAAAATCAATTCTGGCTTCAAAAGATACGCCTCTTCTGATGAATAAATGGAAATATTACCTTGTCAATTTATGGGAATGTCATTTTTATGTGTGGTTTC